GCCGATTACCGAATAAAAAAAAAAGAACGAGCATCCTATATATACTATGTATTTGCATATATGTTTCTGTTTCTTTTACTTTATATGATATCTAAATAAAATATATAATATAAGATAAGATCTAAATAAAAGATCGAAGACTAAACAACTCAATACTTCTATTGTTTGTTGTTGGATCTATAACGAATTTAATCCAATTTTAGGGATCCTCGGGAGTGGTGGACTTTTTTATATCTCCTCATTTCGGTCCATAGATCAAGCCAAGGGAAAGACTCCTTCTACCCATCATCCTATATATTGTCTTTTTCGTTGCATGTTGAAATAGAAACTTAATTATTTTTTATTATATTATATGATAAATGAGACTGAGAAATGAGAACAAATTGTTTATTTATAGAAATAGAAACTTTTCACAATTCTTTGGTTTGGATTTCATGGTATTTTATACATCATATGGGAAAAAGCTGTGTCTTTCTATTAAAGACAAAAGTTGAGAAAAAGATTCTATCAATATATTGAAGTAATACTTCGAATTTCCACAAAAGATAATTTTTTCTTTCAATATTTACTCCTCATTAGTTAACAATTCTAATGCTTAGATTCGTATGCTTAATTCTGATAGTTAAGGTCAAATGATTATTCATCAAATTTTTTGTATTTTCATTAAATAGGAGGTATTTCTATGTTCAAATGGCGGTGCAATTTTGTATTTTCCAACGAGAAGGTAGAACATAGGTGTGGGCCGAGTAAATCAATAGATAGTGTTGATAGTATTGGACATACAGATAGAAGTGAACAACCTATTCTAAACGATATGGAGAAAAAAGTTCCTAGTTGGAATCGTATTAGTAATTATAGTTTCAATAATGTTGATTATTTATTTGATATCAGGAATATTTGGAGTTTGATCTCTGATGACACTTTTTTTGTTAGGGATAGTAATGGTGATCGTTACTCTATATTTTTTGATATTGAAAATCATATTTTTGAGGTTGACAATGATAGTTCCTTTATGAGTGAACTAGAAATTATTGTTTCTAGTTATTTGAATAGGGGGTCTAAGTCTAAGAAAAAGAATCATACATGTAATGATACTGAATCCAGTTGGAAAAAGAACATTATTAGTAGCATTGATAGTTATCTTCGTTTTGAAGTCAGTATTAATAGTTCTATTTCGAGTAGTACCAACAATTACAGTGAAAGTTACATTTATAATTTCATTTGTACTGAAAATAAAAATAGTAGTGAGAGTGATCGTTCTAGTATAAGAACTAGTCAAAATATCGATGATTTGGATATTAGAGTAGAATCCAATCATAATGATAATCCTTTCCATAAATTCAGACATTTATGGGTTCAATGTGAAAATTGTTATGAATCACATTATAAACAATTTTTTGGTGAAAAAATGTATATTTGTGAATTTTGTGGATATCATTTGAAAATGAGTAGTTCAGATAGAATTGAACTTTCGATTGATCCCGGAACTTGGGATCCCATGGATGAAGATATGGTATCTGTAGACCCCATTGAATTTGATTCACCCGTTGAATTTGATGAAGAACCGGATTCTGATAGAGATCATATCGATTTTTCAGAAGAAGAACTGGATTCTGATTCTTATATAGATCGTATTGATTCTTATCAAATAAAGACAGGTTTAACTGAAGCTGTTCAAACAGGCATAGGTCAACTAAATGGTATTCCCGTAGCTATTGGCGTTATGGATTTTCAGTTTATGGGGGGTAGTATGGGATCCGTAGTAGGCGAGAAAATTACTCGTTTGATCGAATATGCTACTAATCGATCTCTACCTGTCATTATTGTGTGTGCTTCTGGAGGAGCACGCATGCAAGAAGGAAGTTTGAGCTTGATGCAAATGGCTAAAATTTCTTCTGCTTTATATAATTATCAATTAGATAAAAAGTTATTCTATGTAGCAATTCTTACAGATCCTACAACCGGTGGAGTAACAGCTAGTTTTGCTATGTTAGGAGATATCATTATTGCTGAACCTAATGCAACCATTGCATTTGCGGGTAAAAGAGTAATTGAACAAACATTGAATACGACAGTACCCGAGGGTTCACAAACATCTGAGTATTTATTCGAAAAAGGTTTATTCGACCTAATAGTACCACGTAATCTTTTAAAAGGTGTTCTGAGTGAGTTATTTCAACTCCACGGTTTCTTTCCTTTGAATCACAGTTCCAAAAATTAAAGTATAGCACTAGATTCGCTTATTTTATATTTTATTTGTAGCGAACAAAAATAAATATTTAATTCATCGTAATCGTAATTAAAAGAAACAATATATATATTGTTTTCCTTGTTGACATAAGTTCTCCTTGTAGATAGACAGAGGTTTCGGATAATTATATTTTTTCTTTTGTTTTTTATTTATAATTATTTATTTAATATATTAAAATAATATTAATTATTATTTTAACTTATATTATGATATTCACTATAATATTCACTATTATATTAATTATTATTTAAATATATATATTCTAAATATTATAGTTTCTATCAAATCATATAGCTAATCGAATTATAGTTGATATTATTTATCACTTATAAATAATATTATTTACAATATAATAATAACTTGATATTACTTATGATAGATATATCCTAAATAAGCATAAGAGGATATCTTTTTAATAGATAGAAATATTAATAGATAGAAATAGTAAATCGAGGCATCTATTCTATGACAGATTTCAACTTACCCTCCATTTTTGTACCTTTAGTGGGCCTAGTATTTCCGGCAATTGCAATGGTTTCTTTATTTCTTCATGTCCAAAAAAATAAGATTGTCTAGACCCAATGGTAATGAATCTTATCAAGTGATTTCAACACTGTATGATAATACGGATATTTATTTCGTGTAATATGGTATGATATGTGCCTTTTGTGCCAAACACACAAGTGAAAGAACTTTTATGCGGATATATAATATCTGTATAAATGCATGTATATGTGGATATAGCTGGTTCAAAATGAATTAGCGAATATAAAAAATGGAAAGTCAATGTATCTAACTAATTACTCCCGATGTTTCACATAACAATAGTGCTAGTTGGTGAAAGTTACTTCGGGGTCAAGAAAGGTAAAGTCAAATTTATTTGGGTTATTCGCTCAATTCCAATCGAATGCAACTGAATGTAGTATAGTATGAATTGGCGATCAGAACATATATGGATAGAACTTATAACGGAATCTCGAAAAACGAGTAATTTTTGCTGGGCCTGTATCCTTTTTTTAGGTTCACTAGGATTCTTAGTGGTTGGAACTTCCAGTTATCTTGGTAGAAATTTGATCTCTGTATTTCCATCTCAGCAAATCGTTTTTTTTCCTCAAGGGGTTGTGATGTCTTTCTATGGGATCGCGGGTCTGTTCATTAGCTCCTATTTGTGGTGCACTATTTCGTGGAATGTAGGTAGCGGTTATGACCGATTCGATAGAAAAGAGGGAAGAGTGTGTATTTTTCGTTGGGGATTTCCTGGAATAAATCGTCGCATCTTCCTTCGGTTCCTTATGAGAGATATCCAATCAATCAGAATAGAGGTTAAAGAGGGTCTTTATACTCGTCGTGTCCTTTATATGGAAATCAGGGGCCAAGGAGCCATTCCCTTGACTCGTACTGATGATAATTTGACTCCACGAGAAATTGAACAAAAAGCTGCTGAATTAGCCTATTTTTTGCGCATACCAATGGAAGTACTTTAAAACGAATTCGAACTAAAGTAAAGAATAAATATCCTCTCAAGGTGGGGAAAAGAACTTGCTAATTTCCCTTTTTAATAAAAGGCAAGTTTCCTGATTCTTTTATACTAGAAGTCTAATCTAACTAACTAATCTAATAATTAATTTATATCTATAAATTAATCAAACCTACCCGAAACATGTATTTCGTAATACATAATTCATCTTTTTAGGCCCATGATTTTTAATTGATACCCTTTTTCTGATTATACAGTAAAAGGTTTCGTTTCGAAAGAATTAATGTAAGTTTTTTGGTCTCGAAACTTGATTCGTTACTTAAAGTGGGTTTTGGAGTATTCATCGAAAGGAACAAATGAAAATGAAATTGGTTTGAATTTGCCCAATTGAGATATCTTAAATATATTACAAATAAAAAGGGAAAGGGATAGATCCAGAGGTCACTACTTTGTTATACAACTCGTGCTTCAGAGAAATATCAGATAGAGTCGACGAATGAAGCAGGTTCATTAAAAAAAATTCAATTCACAGATCAAAATGAAAAAAAAGAAAGCATTGGCCTCCCTTCCCTATCTTGCATCTATGGTATTTTTGCCCTGGTGGGTCTCTTTCTCTTTTAATAAATGTCTGGAACCTTGGGTTACTTATTGGTGGAATAGCAGACAATCCGAATCTTTTTTAAATCATATTCAAGAGAAAAACGTTCTAAAAAGATTCATAGAATTAGAAGAACTATTCCTATTGGATGAAATGATAAAAGAGTACCCGGAAACACATATACAAAAACTTCATATAGGAATACACAAGGAAACAATACAATTGGTCAAAGCATGCAATGAATATGATCTCCATATCATTTTACATTTCTCGACAAATATAATCTGTTTCACTATTCTAAGTGGTTATTTTATTCTGAGTAATGAAGAACTCATTATTCTGAATTCTTGGGTTCAGGAATTCCTCTATAACTTAAGTGACACAATAAAAGCTTTTTCGATTCTTTTAGTTACTGATTTATGGGTCGGATTTCACTCGACCCGTGGTTGGGAACTAATGATAGGTTTGGTTTACAACGATTTTGGATTGGATCATAATAATCAGATTATAACTGGTCTTGTTTCCATTTTTCCAGTTATTCTAGATGCAATTGTTAAATATTGGATTTTTCATTATTTAAATCGTGTATCTCCTTCACTTGTAGTAATTTTTCATTCAATGAATGAATAAAGAACTCATTTGATCTCATCATATCAATAAAATTAGAATCCTTC